GTAGATACACGAATCGCTTTAAATACAAGAAGCCAAGTGGGCGGATTAGTCCGAGTGGAGAGAAAAAAAAAAAGGATTGAACTGAAAATCTTTTCTGGAGATATCCATTTTCCTGGAGAGACAGATAAGATATCCCGACACAGTGGCATCTTGATACCCCCAGGAACAGGAAAAACAAATTCTAAGGAATCCAAAAAATTGAAAAATTGGATCTATGTCCAACGGATCACACCTACTAAGAAAAAGTATTTTGTTTTAGTTCGACCCGTAGTGACATATGAAATATCGGACGGTATAAATTTAGCAACACTCTTCCCCCCGGATCTGTTACAAGAAAGGGATAATATACAACTTCGAGTTGTCAATTATATTGTTTACAGAAATGGCAAACCAATTCGGGGAATTTCTGATACAAGTATTCAATTAGTTCGGACTTGTTTAATTTTGAATTGGGACCAAGACAAAAAAAGTTCTTCTATCGAAGAGGCTCATACTTCCTTTGTTGAAGTAAGTACAAATGGTCTGATTCGAGATTTCCTAAGAATTGACTTAGTGAAATTCTCTATTTCGTATCTCAGAAAAAGGAATGATCCCTCAGGCTCAGGATTGATCTCAGATTCAGATAATGTGTCAGATTACACCAATAGCAATCCCTTTTATTCCAAGACAAAAATTCAACAATCACTTAGCCAAAATCAAGGAACTATTCGCACGTTGTTAAATAAAAATAAGGAATGCCCATCTTTGATAATTTTGTCATCATCTAATTGTTTCCGAATGGGTCCATTCAACGCTGGAAAATATCACAATGTGATAAAAGAATCAATTAAAACAGATCCTATAATTCAAATTAGGAATTTGATTGGCCCTTTAGGAACAGTCCTTCAATTTTTGAATTTTTATTCATTTTACTATTTAATAACTCATAATCCTATTTTGGTAACTAAATATTTGCAACTTGAAAATTTAAAACAGACTTTTCAAGTAATTAACTATTATTTAATGGATGAAAATGGGAGAATTTTGAATCCCGATTCATGCAGTAACATCGTTTTGAATTCATTCAATTTGAATTGGTATTTTTGTCATCCTAATTATTATCATAATTATTTTGAAGAAAGATCTACAATAATTAGTCTTGGACAGTTTATTTGTGAAAATGTATGTATAGCCAAAAACGGACCCCATCTCAAATCGGGTCAAGTTTTGATTGTTCAAGTTGACTCTGTAATAATAAGATCCGCCAAGCCTTATTTGGCCACTCCAGGAGCAACTGTTCATGGTCATTATGGAGAAATCCTTTACGAAGGAGATACATTAGTTACATTTATATATGAAAAATCGAGATCCGGTGATATAACGCAGGGTCTTCCAAAAGTGGAACAAGTGTTAGAAGTGCGTTCAATTGATTCAATATCGATGAACCTAAAAAAAAGAATTGAGGGTTGGAACGAGCATATAAAAAAAATTCTTGGAATTTCTTGGGGATTCTTGATTGGGGCTGAGCTAACTATAGTGCAAAGTCGTATATCTTTGGTTAATAAGATCCAAAAGGTTTATCGATCCCAGGGGGTGCAAATCCATAATAGGCACATAGAAATTATTGTACGCCAAATAACATCAAAGGTGTTGGTTTCAGAGGATGGAATGTCTAATGTTTTTTTACCTGGAGAACTAATTGGATTGTTGCGAGCGGCGCGAACGGGGCGCGCTTTGGAAGAATCGATCTGTTACCGCGCCATCCTATTGGGAATAACAAGGGCATCTTTGAATACGCAAAGTTTCATATCTGAAGCGAGTTTTCAAGAAACTGCTCGAGTTTTAGCCAAAGCTGCTCTCCGGGGCCGTATCGATTGGTTGAAAGGCCTAAAAGAGAACGTTGTTATAGGGGGGATGATACCCGTTGGTACCGGATTCAAAGGATTAGTGCATCGTTCAAGGCAACATAAGAACATTCCTTTGAAAACCAAAAAGAAGAATTTTTTCGAGGGGGAAATCAGAGATATTTTGTTCCACAACAGAGAATTATTTGATTCTTCTATTTCAAAGAAGTTTCATGATACATCAGAACAATCATTTAGAGGATTTAATGATTCCTAAAAGTGGATTCATACTTTTTAAATTTGAATTAAAAAAAAACTCTTTATTTATGGTCATTTTATGTGGTAATCGAAATAAAGATAATAACGAATAGAGGGTAGGGGTTTGGATCGTGTATCGACATCGACACGGCCAATCTCCGGTAGAAGAAAATGTTCCATCGGAACAATTATTTAGTTCAGGGCAACCTCGTCGCTTTTTTTTTTTTTTTCAAAAAAAAGCGGAAGTGGGGGGGAGAAATGACAAGAAGATATTGGAATATCAATTTGGAAGAGATGATGGAAGCGGGAGTTCATTTTGGTCATGGTACTAGGAAATGGAATCCTAGGATGGCACCTTATATTTCTGCCAAGCGTAAAGGTATTCATATTACAAATCTTACTAAAACTGCTCGTTTTTT